ACTATCCATTTTTATTATTGTAATCTAGAAAGATACAAACTGAATCGAGATCAATCTACAATATGTATATGGATCCTCATAAATGTTAATATCAATTAAATATATGGAATGTACATAGTATCTCAATTCTATTTCTTTGCTTCATCTATTTGTTTCCTTTATCTATTTGATTTTTGTTGATTCCAATCAATCTGAAATAATCGCGAGGCAACTCTTATTATTTTCTAATTTATAGAAAATTAGAAAGTAATCTTTTTTTTTAGCATTTCAAAGAAGTAATTGATTGCGCGGTTTACAGGGTTCTATGGTAACTTCTTCGGATTTCGAAATTCGAAAAGGGTTATCCTATCGATTTTGAATCCTTCGGCCATGATAGCAAACGCGTCAATAAAGCACAGCAGAAATAAAAGCCAATACAATTTCGGAATGAAGATACTTTTATTAATTCAATTTTTTAATTCGAAATTGAATTAAATTAATGAATTCAATATATTAAATAATTAATAAAGATTATTTATGCTTTGCAAAACGATCTATAAAAAATCTGTAAAAAAGTGATACAATTTGATTCCCCAACTCAATTCGTAGTATCTCTAGAGTCCACTCCTTCCCCATATTACGAGTGAAAGGGAAAATGTAAAGACTACCATTAACGCAGCCCAAGCGAGACTTACTATATCCATGTGAATTATGTCCCCTATCTCTCTGAATATGAAGGAATTATTCCATTAGTGTTTATTAATAATAGTGGAATCACTGGTGCAGAGTCAAAAGGGGGTTCTGACCCAACACCCTTGATGAAAGACTCCAATAAATATGAAAAATTAAACTGCAGTTACGCTTTTCTTTTGAAGTATCAAAGGGAATGCTACTAATATATATATGTAGGAATACTGATACCTATTCTTTATTTTTCTTGTCCTTCATTATCATTAAGTAAAAGAAAAAAGCCGATTATCCATCCAATCTAATTCAAGACCCGACCAGTAGACACGACATTAGTAATGGAAAAAAATCGGTAACTCTTTATTTGATATGATAGCCCTTCCACTACTATAATCTTTCCTTGAATCCTAAATACAACGAGTTACGGCACTTTAATTTAAAGAAGGGAACCCCCAGCTGTTTCCAATCAAGAAAGTCTCAAGACTACGTGTGTTTTGCTGGGAAAAATTCGGCGAGTTATAACAGCAAAGGAGAATAAAGAATAAGGGATTTCGAGTCTTGTCTTTTGTTAATCAGGCGACACCCAGATTTGAACTGGGGAAAAAGGATTTGCAGTCCCCCACCTTACCGCTCGGCCATGCCGCCAAAACGATACCAAATAGATGAAAATATTCCCCTTTATTTGTTATTTGTTTTTTTGGGGGGGGCCGGCTCCTTCCCTTCAATTAATTTTATAGTATCTCAAAACACCCAATATCGAAATACCTCTCTTTTCTATTAAAAAACCAAATGGGAATTTTTTTCAGTTACAAAAGCCAAAATTCAGAACAAATTGGAACCATTAACTATATGACTGTAAATTCATGAACCACTCTTGGATTTACATCTCAAATTGTCTTTCCCTAATGATAAATGATATAAGAAAATCAAAATTGATATATAACTAATCAGTCTTGATTTTTTTATTGAAAAAAAAAACCTTCTCAACTCAATTTCAATTATAATGTCAATTATTAGTATATGTAAACCCCAAACATAAGTTGTGTTCCACAGTTAGCTTATGGGGTATATTATTTGTGTATGATGCCCGTTTATAGGGAATTGGCGGACACTTGTCGTACTGCAATTTAGATTGATTAGATTGAAGAGAAAATAGAAATTTTGATTTTTGATAGAGTACGACATGTGCTGTCCCGAGTAGAAGTATGCAATAAAGGAGAGCGATGTATGGATAGATAGCTATAGCAGCGCGGGTTTAATAAATACAAGCCTTCTTATGCACTTCAATCGTATTCTAAAAATAAAAATTCTACGAAAAAAAGAAAAAGGAGTTCTCTGCAAATCATTTTTGGAACAATGGAATTCACGAAAGAGTTAAGTACTCAAAAAATTAACTTTCTATTGTTATATTGTTTCTGATTATTATGTCTTTATCTCCGTGAATGGATCAAATCCCGAATCCATTTATTTTTCTGATATCCAATCGGATTGGAATATGTAATATCATAATAATGGTATAAAGTGAATTTTCTATTCTAGACAAAATAAAAAACTCCATAATTCTAAGTGGAATTTATCAATTCCTTTCCGTTTGGATCTGTCTCTTAGAAATTCCAATTTAACTAAGTCTAAAATTAAGTCCAAAATCATCTTTTTTCCTCCGTTCATACGTATTTCATACATTCCATATATATGGAGTTGGGTAAAATTTCATGTGATTCAGTAAACAGAATCGAAATTCCATCATTGCTAGATCGATTCATATGATTCAATGCAGAATGAGAAAAGAATGGGATTTTTTGATAAATGGGAAATTCAAAATGCTCGGTGACGG